GACACCTATGGATTCTAACAACTGATTGCAGAGTTGATCATTCGGACCTTTCAATTCATAGATGTGGATCTCGGACCTATGAATGGGGATATTCCCGATATTCACAAAGAAAAAGGGAAGTGACTTGGACAAAAAGAAACGAAGTGACTTAGACAAATCTTCTTTGTCGATAGCCTCGGACCAATCAATCGAATATTGATTAATACGTAATCGATCGAACACTACTTGCACTACTTGAAAAGGATTCTTCTGTTCAGAAACGAAATGTTCCAAATGTTCCTGGAAATTCTTGCTCCCATTGGACCATTTGTATCTATATGCATCAGGATCCCGATTCATGGATCTCTCAGTTCGAGAAATAAGAGGATCAAACCATTTCTTCTGACTCTTTTTCAAATTCGATAAATGTTGGTTGATCGTATATTTCATTAGAGTTATATGATTCAGAGTATCATTTCCTATTTGATCCCTTTGAATTCCATATTCGAAGTTGCGATCGGATCTATTCATTAAAAAGAATCGATTCGATACATTTCTTCCATAGGTGCTATATTGGATTTGAATCAGATTTCGGATCAATCTATATTGATTGACTGCCTCCATTATGTTGTTGCTAGCAAATACCGCTGTTTTTAGTTTGGGATCTTCCAACTCATTCCCGCAGTAGATCCGGACCGATTCTTTTCTGATCCTTCGAGAAAAAGATTCATTCTCCTCATAAAAAAGAGGAGGTAGAACCAAGAAAGATTTCTTTTTCGATTCATCTCTGGAGTTGAATACCTCATTCAAGAATCTTTTTTGATCCAACCCGTAGGAATCAATAGAAAAGGCAAATCCCCTATGAAACACCAGATCCGGCTCGGTTATTGATAGAGTGAATAGATCCGCCATTTCTGGGAATCTCTCTTCTGATTCAAAGAAATCGTGGCGTAACGCGTATCCCCCTTTGTTCCGGTCATGGAATAGATGAAAGAAATCAAAAAATGGATTCTTGTTCAAGAATGAAATCTTATTGGAACTGTCCATATCCGGGATGTGATCTGGTTCCGAAGGATGAATTGAGACGGTATCTTGTAAATATGTAATTATCTTGAATATATCAGCCATTTCTTTATTTTCCGCTCGCCTGGAAGGGACAAAAGAAACATCTTGTTTTTTCTTCAACAATTTATGATCTCTAGTGGACCTCTCAGTAGGATTCGAACCCAGATGAAGTTCTGACCATCTGTCAGAGAGAAAAGAACGAATTGATCTTGTAGGATTCCCAAGAAATTCTTCGATTTCTTCCGGAAGCAGATGATTATTCATCCGCTTCTCAGGTTCCGTGAATAGCCAGGACATGGAGGAAGATCCAAAAAGGCATTTCGGGAATCGATCTGATTCTATCTCTGTTCGTTCCGTTTGAAGAAAGGAAGGATCCCAAAGAATCGATCCCTCTTTTAGTTGCTGAATCTCTGTTTGATCGATCAATGTGTGATATTCTGAATTCTCATTTCTAACGGAATCGAAATGATCTCTGGATTGATCAGAAGAAGATCCTTTCCATTGGCTAGAATCCGTTACTTGAACGAAAATAGATCTTGTGGAATCATATTGAATATTTGACAATACATTCCGTACCTTGCTAAAAAACCGATCCTTGTTTACCAACCACACATTGTCTAACCAAATCCAATTCTCTCTCGAGACGTTCCTCAAAAAATCCGATTCGTGCTGATTCTTCCCCCAACTAACGAAGAGATCTTGGCGGAATTGCCACATATGAAATTGAGCACAATTTTGCAAAGGAATACCCCACTTGTTTCTCGAGAAGAGATGGGAAACATGCTCAATATCATTGGATTGCATAGTTGCCCCAGCTCCTTGTTGTTTGAAGAAACTCTCCCCCTGAATTGGTCTTTTTTCACGAAAAGCAGACATGAGATAACAAATCAAGTCTTTCCCTAAGATTTCGAATAGCTGTCCCGAATTCAAGTTGATTATGTTTCGTTTCTTCCTCGGAGAAAGACGATCAAACAATTCCCAATCATGGTCCTTGCGGATCGGATCATCCGTATAGGATAAAAAAAGAAACTCCAGATATTTGCTATCTTTCTCTTTGAATGAGATCTCGATTCCAGCTACGGTTTCATTAGATATCTGACAACTAGAATCCCTCTTTTTTCCGATCCGGTTCCTCCACCACCGCGAACCCCGGTTAGATTCAGGCATGATACGCTTTTTCTTTATTGGGATAACCCAAGTACTCTCTTGCGGATCCATGAAACAACTCTCAGAAATCTTTTTCCCTTTTGGAAGATACAGGAGCGAAACAATCAACCTATTTCTATCGGAAGACCAAAAAGATTCTTCCAATGTCTCCTTTCTGGGTCCAATGGAATTCATAGGTATAGGAAGAAGCCCCATCAAATAGAGATTTTTTCTTTCGACCATCTTTCGATTGTTAATACGAGCTATAAGGACCACTACTACAAGCAGTACTACACCTTTGGTCGTGAAATATCGATTGCTTGTTGCACCCTGTGAATCACGTGAGAGTAGGATACTCCAAATTCGGGGGTCAAAGAGTTTCATAAAACGTTCTTGGTGGAAAAAAATGTGAGTGAAAGATCCCACTGAATCGAATTTGATCCATGAATCTAAGAAATAGTGAGAATTCTTGATCTCTCTCAATTCGAATATCCAGGATTTGGATTGATGTCGTTTCATTGATTCCTCCTAAAGATTTCATTTCAATTGGAATTTGGTTATTCACGATGTACGATGATCCCCGTTAAGCATCCATGGCTGAATGGTTAAAGCGCCCAACTCATAATTGGCAAATTCGTAGGTTCAATTCCTGCTGGATGCACGCCAATGGGAACATTCAATAAGTCTATTGGAATTGGCTCTGTATCAATGGAATCTCATCATCCATACATAGCGAATTGGTATGGTATATTCATACCATAACATATGAACAGTAAGAACTAGAATTCTTATCGATACTGGAACTCATAGGGAAGAAAATGGATTTATGGATGGAATCAAATATGCAGTATTTACAGAAAAGAGTATTCGGTTATTGGGGAACAATCAATATACTTCTAATGTCGAATCAGGATCAACTAGGACAGAAATAAAGCATTGGGTCGAACTCTTCTTTGGTGTCAAGGTAATAGCTATGAATAGTCATCGACTCCCGGGAAAGGGTAGAAGGATGGGACCTATTATGGGACATACAATGCATTACAGACGTATGATCATTACGCTTCAACCGGGTTATTCTATTCCACCTCTTCTAGAGAAAAGAACTTAAAGCAAAAGACTTAATAACACGGCAATACATTTATACAAAACTTCTACCCCGAGCACACGCAATGGAGCCGTAGACAGTCAAGTGAAATCCAATCCACGAAATAATTTGATCTATGGACAGCATCGTTGTGGTAAAGGTCGTAATGCCAGAGGGATCATTACCGCAGGGCATAGAGGGGGAGGTCATAAGCGTCTATACCGTAAAATCGACTTTCGACGGAATGAAAAAGAGATATCTGGTAGAATCGTAACCATAGAATATGACCCTAATCGAAATGCATACATTTGTCTCATACACTATGGGGATGGTGAGAAGAGATATATTTTACATCCCAGAGGGGCTATAATTGGAGATACCATTGTTTCTGGTACAGAAGTTCCTATATCAATGGGAAATGCCCTACCTTTGAGTGCGGTTTGAACTATTGATTTACGTAATTGGAAGTAACCAATTAGGTTTACGACGAAACCTAGAAATCGATCACCGATCCGATTGGAGTACCTCTACGGGATAGACCTCAACAGAAAACTGTTGAGTAACGGCAGCAAGTGATTGAGTTCAGTAGTTCCTCATAGAAAATTATTGACTCTAGAGATATGGTAATATGGAGAAGACAAAATTGTTTGAAGCGCGCACAGAACCGGAAGCGCCCCTTGTTTCAAAGAGAGGAGGACGGGTTATTCACATTTCATTTGATGGTCAGAGGCAAATTGAAAGCTAAGCAGTGGTAATTAGAAAGACCCCCCGGGGAAAAATATAGATGTCTCCTACGTTACCCGTAATATGTGGAAGTATCGACGTAATTTCATAGAGTCATCCGGTCTGAATGCTACACGAAGAACATAAGCCAGATGACGGAACGGGGAGACCTAGGATGTAGAAGATCATAACATGAGTGATTCGGCAGATTTGGATTCCTATATATCCACTCATGTGGTACTTCATCATACGATTCATATAAGATCCATCTGTCTAGATATCATCATATACATCTAGAAAGCCGTATGCTTTGGAAGAAGCTTGTACAGTTTGGGAAGGGGTTTTGATTGATAAAAAAGAAGAATCTACTTCAACCGATATGCCCTTAGGCACGGCCATACATAACATAGAAATCACACTTGGAAAGGGTGGACAATTAGCTAGAGCAGCAGGCGCTGTAGCGAAACTGATTGCAAAAGAGGGTAAATCGGCCACATTAAGATTACCATCTGGGGAGGTCCGTTTGATATCCAAAAACTGCTTAGCAACAGTCGGACAAGTGGGTAATGTTGGGGTGAACCAAAAAAGTTTGGGTAGAGCTGGATCTAAGTGTTGGCTAGGTAAGCGTCCTGTAGTAAGAGGAGTAGTTATGAACCCTGTAGACCATCCCCATGGGGGCGGTGAAGGGAGAGCCCCAATTGGTAGAAAAAAACCCACAACCCCTTGGGGTTATCCTGCGCTTGGAAGAAGAAGTAGGAAAAGGAACAAATATAGTGATAGTTTTATTCTTCGTCGCCGTAAATAGGAACATTGAAAATCGAATTTTTGGAATTGGAAATAATGTGATGGGCGAACGACGGGAATTGAACCCGCGCATGGTGGATTCACAATCCACTGCCTTGATCCACTTGGCTACATCCGCCCCTTCCCTTATCTAGCTAAAGGATTTTCTCTTTTTTCCATTCATCATTATACTTCAGATTAAGATCGAGATATTGGACATAGAATGCCAATTTCAAAAATGTAAAAAAAGGAGTAATCAGCCGTGACACGTTCACTAAAAAAAAATCCTTTTGTAGCTAATCATTTATCGGGAAGAATTGAAAAACTCAACAGGAGGGAGGAGAAAGAAATCATAGTGACTTGGTCTCGGGCATCTACCATTATACCCACAATGATTGGCCATACAATCGCTATTCATAATGGAAAGGAACATTTACCTATTTATATCACAGATCGTATGGTCGGTCACAAATTGGGAGAATTCGCACCTACTCTCACTTTCGTGAGACACGCGAGAAACGAGAATAAATCTCGTCGTTAGTCGTTCTACTAAGTATTCATGTGAAAAGCCTTATCTTAATAGTATTTAGACTTAAGAGTCTATATCTTAGAATCTTATAGTAAATAGTAAGAGTATAGGTATATTTACTATTTATTTTCTTTTTCTAGTAGACTAAGAAGACTTATACTTTTCTGACTTATCTTATACTATGCTTCACCTAGACACTTATCATTCATTGGCGGGGGAGAACTTTTATGATAAAGAACGAAAATTCGGATAGAGAAGCAAAAGTTTTAGCTCAACATATATGTATGTCTGTTTTCAAAGCACGAAGAGTAATTGATCAGATTCGCGGACGTTCTTATGAGGAAACACTCATGATACTGGAACTAATGCCTTATTGGGCATCTTATCCAATTTTAAAATTAGTTTATTCTGCAGCAGCAAATGCTAGTCATAATATGGATTTGAATGAAGCTGATTTATTTATTAGTAAAGCTGAAGTCAATAGAGGTGCTATTGTGAAAAAGTTAA